TATATATATAATATATTCTATCTTATATTCTATTTTTTCATTCTATTTTTATTAATAATAATATTATAATATTTTGATATTATATATTAATAAATAATATATTATTTATTATAAATTTATTTCATTTGTGTATCTGGTATTTTAGAATAGAAAGCCCTACTTCTCCTTTGTGGAAATATTATCCTTGTCTTTGTTTATGTCTTGGGTTGGAACAAATTACTATAATTCGCCCACGCCTACGGATCAATCGACATTTTTCACAAATTTTACGAACAGAGGCCCTTATTTTCATATTTGTCATTCCTTAACTTAATCCCGAATCTCTTTATTGGAAGAAAATAAGGTTTCCTTAAATTTTTAACTTCTAATTGTACCCCTCCAAAAAAAGTCTAATTAAATGATTTATACTACCATTTTCATTTTTACTTTCGTGGTCGTATACATATAAAATTAAAATAAGAGTACGTCGAGTCGAATTCTTTCGGAAACATAGCCTAGAATCAAACAAAATATGATTCTATAATATCTATTCTATAATATCTATACTATATCTATAATATCTATAATATAAAGGAATCTGGAATATACCCTTGGGAAGTGATTCAGTAATTAAACCCCCATGAATCCATTTTATTTTTTCTTTTATTCTTATTATTCCAGTTAAAACCCCTTCGTACATTCACTACTGTATTCACTACTGTATGAAGAGTGCTATTAGAAACCTGTGTTTTCTTTCCTTTTTCACAAAAATGGATAGAAGTTTCTCATATAATTCGGATATCAGAAAGATTACCATATATAACATAAAACTTCTCCACCGATTCTTTCTAATCGAGCCTCTCGATCTGTCATTATACCTCTAGAAGTAGAAAGAATTACAATTCCCATTCCTCCTAAAATTCTAGGAATTCGTTGATAATTTGAATAAATTCGTAGACCGGGTGTACTGATCCGTTTTAAAATTAAAACAGTTTTATATGATCCTTTCCTATTTCTTCTATACCGTAGAGTTAAAATTAAAAAATATTTGTCGCCTTCCCTATGTTTTCTCGCGTTTTCAAGAAAACCCTCTCGTAAAAGTATTTTAACAATGTTTTCGTTGATGTTAGTAGATGGTATTTGAACCGCCCCTTTTCTATTCATGTCAGCGTTTCGTATAGAGGTTATTATATCAGCGATGGTGTCCTTACTCATGATAAACGAAAATGATTCTTGCCCCTGATTTTTGATATAAGCAACATGCTACTTTTTCTCTTTTTTATTCAATAAAATATCTAATATTGATATCTTTTTTTGAGGTTATGAAATTTTTATGAAATATTAAATTATATATAATTAATTTATATAATAATTATTACTACAAAAGGTATATGTGTGAGATAATCTATTAATGAATCTATTTCATTCACAAATAATATATATATATATGTCAGGGTTCTCGTCTTATAATACCTCGGGTGCTAAGGAAACTATTTTAGTGAAATTTAACTGTCTCAATTCCCTGGTAATTGCGCCAAAAATTCGAGTTCCTTTTGGATTTCCTTCTTGATCAATGACGACCGCAGCATTATCATTATAGTGTATTATCATACCGTTGCTACGTTTGAGTTCTTTACAAGTACGTACAATTACAGCTCTGATCACCTCGGATCTTTCTAAAGGCGTATTTGGTACAGCTTCCTTTATTACAGCAACAACAATGTCACCAATATAAGCATATCGTCGATTACTAGCTCCTAGGATTCGAATACACATCAATTCGCGGGCTCCGCTGTTATCGGCTACATTCAAATGGGTTTGAGGTTGAATCATATTATTTATTTTATCTGTTCTTCCAGTCCAAAGGTTGAAGTAAAAAAAATATTCTTTCTGTCTGTAGTACAAAAAATTAATCTATAATTGCCTTTTTTTGCATCCTAAAGACCTCTTTCCTTTGGTTCTCATTTTTATCCCGAAATAATGAATTGAGTTCGTATAGGCATTTTTGATGCTGCTATTGAAATAGCTTTTCTGGCTATATTTTCTGCGACTCCGCCCATTTCATAAAGTATTCTACCTGGTTTAACGACAGCTACCCAATATTCGGGAGACCCTTTCCCCGAACCCATACGTGTTTCGGTAGGTCTTACTGTAATCGGTTTGTCTGGAAATATGCGAACCCATATTTGTCCACCCCGGCGGACATTTCGTGACATTGCCCGCCGCCCAGCTTCTATCTGTCTAGATGTGATCCAAGCGGGCTCAAGTGCCTGAAGAGCATATCTTCCGAAGCAAATATGATTACCTCGATAGGATATTCCTTTCAATCTTCCTCTATGTTGTTTACGGAATCTGGTTCTTTGGGGGTTATAGTTGATGGTTGTTTTTCAATTCCATCGCTATTACAGAACCGTACATGAGATTTTCACCTCATACGGCTCCTCGCGAATGAAGCGATTCAAAAATAAAAAGAAAATAAATAGATTTAATCGAGAAAATAATATAAAAAATATACATATGT